TCTTCTTCACAATATAATACATACTAGGACCGACCATGCGGTATAAGGAATTCTCTAAATATCGTAGAAAAAGACTAGAAAGAATCAAAGAAAGGTCTTTTCATAATTTTTGGATTATATAGAATTACATAATTTAACAATTTAGTTCTTTTTAAGAACGTAATATGTTGATAAATTCGCGGACCTAGAAATTCATTTCGGACAATTGAACCTTCTCAAATTGTTTCTTTTTAAGAACCAAAAAAATTTGTGCCAAAATAATAGATGCCAAGAAGAACAAGAGACCTTGCACACGTAACGGATCTTGAAGTACTATTTCCGCATCCCCCTGGCCAAATCCACCCACATTAGGATTACTTGTTAATGGTTGATCAAGTTTGATAGGTTCACCCTCTGAAACAAGAAGTTCCGGTCCTGGGGGTATAATATCAATAACTTCACGTCCGTCTGATGCATCCACTATAGTTATTTCGTATCCCCCCTTTTCTTTTCGTATAACTTTGTTTACTATACCTGCTGCTGTAGCATTATAAACATTATTATTACTCTTGCTCCCATCGGGATAAATCTGACCCCTACCCCTGTTCCCGCCTACGTATATAGGATATTTTAAGAAGTGAACATCTCTCTTAGTAGCGGGATCTGGGGAAAGAATAGGAAAGGTTATTTCACTATATTTCTGACCAGGAACAGGGCCTACCACAAGAATATTTTTTTTTGTGGGACGATAGCTTTGAAAAGACAGATTACCTATCTTTTCTTTCATCTCAGGCGAAATACGATCGGGGGGGGCCAATTCAAAACCCTCCGGTAGAATAAGAACAGCCCCCACATTCAAAGCCCCCTTTTTACCATTAGCAAGAACTTGTTTCACTTGCATATCATAAGGAATTCGAACAACCGCTTCAAATACAGTATCAGGAAGTACCGCTTGTGGAACCTCAATATCCACGGGCTTATTAGCTAAATGGCAATTGGCACATACAATACGGCCAGTTGCTTCTCGCGGATTTTCATAACCCTGCTGTGCAAAAATGGGATATGCATTTGAAATGGGCGCTCGAGTTATTATATATATCATGAGCGATACGGAAATTGATCGAGTAATCTCTTCCTTTATCCAAGAAAAGGCATTTCTAGTTTGCATGGTCCAATCGTTGATCCTGAAAATTTCTACAATAAAATTAGGTAGGTCACTGGCATAGTTCCCTATCCATGATTCTGCTATTTACTGAAAAAATTTTCCTGGAATAAGAATAAGTCAATTTTTTAATGTTTAGCTTTTGTACAAAAAAACAAACTTTATAATTGGATCAGTAGATCGTTTTTTCAGTCATTCATTGAATGATAAATCACTACAAGTGACGGAGATACGCGATTTAAAAAACGGAAAATCCAATATTTTAAAATTGTATCTAAAATTACTGGAAAAGTGGAAACAAGACCAGATATAATTTGATCATTCTGAGCAAATCCAAAATCTTTATAGACAGAACCAATCATTAGTTCCCAACCATGGGTCGAATGGAATCCTATACATAAATCAGTTAATAAAAGAATAGAAAAAGCTTTTATTGTGTCACTTAAGTTATATAGGAATTCTTGAACCCAAGAATTAAGAATAATAAGTTCTTGATTACCTAGAATAGAATAACCACTTAGAATAACGAAACAGATTATATTTGTCGAGAAGTGAAAAATCGTATGGATACGATCTTCGTTGTGCGTCTTGATTAATTGGATGGTTTCTTTGTAGATTGCGGTACGAAAGTTTTGTAGACGTGTTTCCGGATATTCCTTTAGCATTTCATCCAAGAGAAACAGTTCCTCGAATTCTATGAATTTTTTTAGAATACTCTTTTCTTGAATAGTATTCAAGAAATTTTCGGATTGCCTAGTATTCCACCAATTAGTAACCCAAGATTCCAGACTTTTCTTAAATGTAAAAGAGATGCACCAGGGCAAAAAGACTATAGATGTAAGATATAGAAGGGGAATTAATGCTTTCTTTTTTGCCATTTTTCGTCTTTAATGAACTCAGCTTCACCTCATTCGTCAACTCTATCGGATAATAATATTTCTATCAAGCATAAGTTCTATTACAAGTCATAGAACCTGTATATTATATAAATATCTAAAGCTATATCCCGCGTTTTTTTATTTGCAATTCGGGATTTAGTCCTTGAATTTAGAAAGACTACATAAATAGAATAAGAAAGCGAAAGAATCCACTGCCAATTCGAATGAATAAAAAAAAGATTGTTTCAAAAGATATCAATTGTTAAAATTCGAAGCAATTACCCCTTTTGATGAATACACGAAAGAGCACTTCGCGTAATGAATATTAGTTAGTCGGATTTCGAAACCAAGGAACGCCCCTTCTATGCAAAAAGAATAGAAATTTTTTTTTTCAAAATACTTCAATTGGTACACGCAAGAAATAGGCCAATTCTGCAGCTTTTTGTTCAATTTCTCGTGGAGTCAAATTCTCGTCAATACGAGTCAAGGGAATGGCCCCCTGTCCTATTATTTCGATATAAAGAACACGACGAGTATAAATACCTTCTTTAACTTCTATTCTGATGGACTGAATATCTTTCATAAGGAATCGGAGAAAAATACGACGATTTTTTCCAGGAAATCCCCAACGAAAAATACACACTATTCCCTCTTTTCTATCGAATCGGTCATAACCACTACCTACATTCCACAAAATTGTACACCACAAATAAGAACTAAAAAAGAGACCCGCGATTCCATAGAAAGACATCACGATCCCTTGGGGAAAAAAAAGAATTTGCTGAGACGGAAATAAAGATAACAAATTCCTACCAAGATAACTGGAAGTTCCAACCAATAAGAACCCTAATGAACCTAAAAAAAGGATAAAAGCCCAAAAGAAATTACTTGTTTTTCGAGACCCCGTTATACGTTCTATCCACATACGTTCTGATCGCCAACTCATATTAGATCCAGTTCTGTTTTATTGGAATTGGTAGAATAAATAACCCAAGCAAATGAAAATGAATTTAACTTTACTTTGTTTCCGAAGTAACTTTCATCAACTAGCACTATTTTGATGTAAACCTTTAGGAGTAATTCATCGAATTGCTTCCAGAGCTAAAAAATATATGAGATTTTCCCTACTGCCCGCAACGTATCTAAAAAATCTTGTTTTTTTGAACATGAAGAAATAAAGAAACCATTGCAATTGCCGGAAATACTAGGCCCACTAAAGGCACAAAAATGGAGGGTAAGTTAATCATAGAATGGATACCTCGATTTAATATTTGTACCTGGTATTTTTTTTTATTGTTATATTAAAAATAAAAAAAAAATTTATTCTTATAAAGATAGTCTATAATCACTAGAATTCATATATACTTATACTAAGTATATTTGAAAAAAAAAATTAGACTACGTATAGCTAAGTGAATATATATATATAATGAGTATAGAATAAATAATAATAAAAAAAGCGAATTTTAGGCTATGCTTTATTTTTCATTTTGAGTCAAAGGAAAGAAAGCATGGAGCTGAAATAACTCACTCAGAACCTCCTTTAAAGTATTACGTGGTACGATTGAATCAAATAAGCCCTTATGGAATAAATATTCAGACGCTTGTGAACCTTCGGGTACTGTCTTATTCAACGTTTGTTCAATTACTCGTTTACCAGCAAATGCAATGTAAGCATTGGGTTCAGCAATAATGATATCCCCCAACATGCCAAAACTCGCTGTCACCCCACCAGTAGTAGGAGATGTAAGGATCGATACATAGAATAACTTTTTACTTGTTTGATAATTATATAAAGCAGAAGATATTTTAGCCATTTGCATCAAGCTCAAACTTCCTTCTTGCATACGTGCTCCTCCGGACGCACATACTAGAATAAGAGGTAAAAGTTGATTGGTAGCATATTCGACCAAACGCGTGATTTTCTCACCTACTACGGATCCCATACTACCCCCCATAAAGTGAAAATCCATAATCCCAATTGCTACAGGAATACCATTTAGTTGACCTGTGCCTGTTTGAACAGCCTCAGTTAATCCTATCTTTCTTTGATAAGAATCAATACGATCTTTATAAGGTTCCTCTTCTGAATGAAATTCAATGGGATCCAAAGAGACCATGTCTTCATCCATAGGATTCCAAGTACCTGAATCAATCGAAAGTTCGATTCTATCTGAACTGCTCATTTTCAAATGATATCCACAGTGTTCACAAATATTCATTTTTGATTTAAAAAATTTTTTATAATTTAATCCATAACAATTTTCGCATTCAACCCACAAATGCTTGTATTTTTGAGTTTCATCGAGATCATTAGAACTTTCTCTTCGAGTTAAATCACTATCATTTGTATCATTCGTGCTAGTTATTATACTAGAACTCTCGCTTTCACTCCAATTTCTGCCCTTACCACAAATGTAACTATAAAAATAACTGTCATTGTAATTGTATTTGTCACTATCACCTAAAATGTAACTATCAATACGGATTCGAGAATGAAGATAACTCTCAATCCAACTATTAATGTTATTATTCCAATTAGTATCATAGATGGAATGATCATCATCACTCTTAGAGACATTATTCAGATAGCTAGAATTTTTTAAAATATAAAAAAAACTTTCTGATTCACTTAGAAAAGAATTATCATTGTCAATCTCTAAAATTGGATTCTCAATATCAAAAGTTCTGGTATTTTCAATAGGACGAAAACTATCCATTGATTTACTTAACCCACACCTGTATTCTAACTTCCTATTAAACACCATAGAATTGAACCACCATTTTTCCATAGAGCTTTTTTTTTTCCCCTATTTCCATGAAAATACAATAAATAGATGAATAGTCATTCGATGAAAAATCATATCATATAAATATTCTATTTAAAATATTTTATCTCGTTTTTATTTACTAAAAAAATCACCGCATTCGGGGGTTATGTTCATTTTGAAGATCAATAAAAATAAATTTTTGTGGCTATAGAAAACAGTATTCTATGTCAACAACAAGAAAAAAATCAAAATTTAGGTATCAATAGAACAAGAGAACGGGGGGGGATATAAAAGAGAAAAGAATTCTATAAATCTATATACAAGTCATCCACACCCTCTTTTTTTTATTTCATTAATTGAATTTCCTTTGTTGATTAGGGTAAAGTTCCATAAAAACACCTGCCTTTTTTTGAAATATCCAGAACAGTTCCTGTAGGTTGAGCGCCCTGTTCGAGGAAATTATAGAATAACAGGAATATTTAAATAGGTTTTATTATTTATTGGAGCATAAAAACCCACTTTTCGAAGATCTCTTCCCTCTCTTCGGGATCGAACATCAATTGCAACGATTCGATAAATGGCTCATTGGGATAGATATAGATAAACAATACCCCCCCGAGAAACGTATAAGAAGTTTTCTCCTCGTACGGCTAGAGAAAATTCAAAATAAATAATGTCTATGTATAAAATTATATGATGTTAAATAGATCAATAAAATCATCAAATCAATTAGACTATGATTTAAGTATTTTTTTCTTTCTAAAAAAAAAGAACTCCTCGTATTCGCAACCTCATAACTCAAATTGAATAACTTTCAAATAACTCAAAAGAAAACAAACCCCTTAGCTTAGGTATTTCATTTATTGAGCGGTCTCTACCCCCTTCTTTTCTTTCCTATCTTCTTTAGAATCTATTTTTTATTCATTCTAATAGAATTGTTGAGACAATTTGAAAATGGTATTTACTTGTTCCAGGATCCTTTAGCTTTTGCTTGAATCATTGGGTTTAGACATTACTTCGGGGATCTTGAATCGTTTCAAAAATGGTATCTTGCTACCATTTTATTTTTTTTTCTCTCAAAGAATCATACAAATACAAGATTAATTCCCGCGGATACACTTTTGATCGAACTTGTTTTACCAATTCCAACAAATTTTACTTTTTGTTAACCTTGCTCGAATTGGATCCTTTCGATTTCTCTCTCAAAAATATATACTTACGAAGTTGTTCTAACTAATTAATCTTCACTAACCTTAGATACTTGCCCCTGATAAATGAATCAACTCGAGCTCCATCATGTACTATTTACATCATCAATCCCTCTCCCGTCCCCCAAACAACGATTTCTAGTGGAACAGAACAAACAATGTCGAGCCAGGAGCACCCCGATTTCTATATACTATATACTAGAAAAACGTATGTAAGAATCCACAGCTAATCTAATCATGTCTTTCAAGTCGCACGTTGCTTTTTACCACATCGTTTTAACCGAAGTTTTACCATAACATTCCTTTAGTTTGGATCTGGTATGTAATTGATTCAATTATCAATTATGAAATCGTGAATAGTCATTGATTCAATCGATAATAATAATCTATCCTTTCTACTTCTAGGTTTTCCTTCTATATGAATTATATGAATGGACAATTAATTTCTAAAGAAGTCTAAAAATAGAAATATGAAATAATAATAAATCTATTTTATTTTTATTATGCAATTATCCACAGTGATTACAATAAAAACAATCATAACAATAAAAAAGGGTTAATGTTTATTCTGATATACAATTTGTATTCAAATAGAATATCCATCATGACTGGATATTATGGTCTGGGACGGAAGGATTCGAACCTCCGAATAGCGGGACCAAAACCCGTTGCCTTACCGCTTGGCCACGCCCCATTTTCGATTCGACACTAATAAACACTATTATGAGTATTGGTTGTTTTGTTCGTCAATTCCAGTTCAAAAATATCTATAGAAATGGAATAAAAAATTGTTACTAGGATTTTAATTTTAATATGCGTAGATGTCGAATTTGAATTAAACTGAAATTATTGATCATTACATAGAATTCAATTAAGATATTGTATGAAAGTATGTTTTGATTTCTTCTATTTTTTTTTTAGAATGAAAATATTTTGAACTGGATAAGTTTAAATCAAATAAAGGTTTTGGGGGTCTGGCCTTATTTGATTTGATTCATTTTTTTTAGTATTGCTAATTTATTACTATAATAATTTATTAATATCTAGAATAAAATATAAAAAATTATTTCGAATCTATAATCATATTCGAAATAATTTTTTATATTTCGAATTTTTAGAATATAGAATTGATGAAAAATTATAATAAAAATAAAATTACATATCTAATACAAATAAAAAAGCAAAAATACAATATAATTAATTTTCTTAAAGAACAAAATGTTTGTTATGTTTAATATCTTTAGTTTGGTCTGTATTTGTATTCACTCTACCTTTTATTCAAGTAGTTTTTTCTTGGCGAAATTACCCGAAGCCTACGCTTTTTTAAATCCAATTGTAGATATTATGCCAGTAATACCTCTATTTTTTTTTCTCTTAGCTTTTGTTTGGCAAGCTGCTGTAAGTTTTCGATGAGATCTTTAATTTTAATAATGTCCTAAAAAAATTCAGAATTTAATTTTTATTCGAAAACAAGAATTCTAACATTTTAACAATTTATAAGATCAGATAAGTCTTACAATGTGAATCCTTGATTCAAATATTGAAATTTTTTGATAGACAAGAAAAATCTGTGGGCCATCTCATCATTTCCTGATTCTTACGTTTTTCCATTGAGAAATCCCAATCCTATTAACTATATATTAGATTTGATAGATTTGAGTCCACCACCAATACCGAGATTGTGGGGATATGAAAGAAAATTTTTTGTAAATAAAGGGGTCGACTCTTACTACAAATAAATTTCCGAATTTTTTCTATTTCCTCGAAAACACTTCATTTCTTAAAAACTTAGTATCAAAAGAAACATAATGTGTAATATAAGAGAATCTATTCTCTTTCTCTGTCGTTTTTAATTTTTTTTTTTAATTTAATTATCTTGGAGATTTTGTAATGCTTACTCTAAAACTATTTGTTTATACGGTAGTTATATTCTTTGTTTCTCTTTTCATCTTTGGATTCCTATCTAACGATCCAGGACGTAATCCAGGACGTGAAGAATAAAAAAATATTTTTTTGTTTTCTGTGTTTTTCATGCTTCGGCTAGATTTTGAAATATTTTTAGGATTTTATCTATTTGACATCTTTAACTAGTAAATAAAATAGCGTTAAGTAAAAAAAAATACCAAATCATCAACGGAGAGAGAGGGATTCGAACCCTCGGTAAACAAAAAGCCTACATAGCAGTTCCAATGCTACGCCTTGAACCACTCGGCCATCTCTCCCTCCTGCATAATGATTATGGCCCAGAAACGGGGTGAATAGTGAATCATTCATATTCCATTTTTTTGGATAAGCGCATACAATCAATTCGAACTATAAAAATAAAAATCAAAAATTTTTATAAAAAAAACCTTCTTCGGGGGGGGGAGGATAAACAAATTTTTTTAATGAGTCTGTTTTTACGTTATTTCGTAAGGTATTTACAATTCCTGTTTGTGGGATTATTTTCTTTTCTCGCGCGATAAATAAATTATAGAATGGATTGCTACCTATGCCTAGATCTCGGATAAATGGAAATTTTATTGATAAGACCTTTTCAATTGTAGCCAATATCTTATTACGAATAATTCCGACAACTTCAGGAGAAAAAGAGGCATTCACTTATTACAGAGATGGTGCGATTTGATTATCTTTTTTTTTTTACATTTACCAATCCCAGTCTTAGGAAAAAGACACATTCTTCGGAGAGAAAGAAAAAAATTGAAAAAACCTACGCTTGCTGAAGGTGAAATTTTTAAATAAAACGATTAATTCCTTCTGTCGTGTATCCCCGATTAATGCAGCCTCATATGCTTCAATTTTAGGTTTTTTTTTATAGTATTAAGCGAAAGGTTATACCTATACCTAATGGAGTAGTTAGGTCAACCCTACTCCACTAGTACCAATAGGCAGCCTGGGGGAAGAAGCACTACACTTAGGAATCAACAACACGAAAGAAAACTTTGTAAAAAAAATATCCTTCCTTTCCTTTCGGGATCGGGACTAACAAGAATGGTTGGGACAACAAACATCCATCTCGTTCGTATTTTGGATACCCGTATAACCATCGAAGACTGTTGAAGTGACTAATTCCGGGAAATTAAGCGGCGTTGAGGACAAAGAAATTGTTGGAGTTACCTTCTTTTTTTATCCAGTACCAACATACTTGATGTTAAGAAAAGATCTTTTACAGGAAGGTTGGCTAGAGATTTCTTGTAAAAACACTAGCCCTGCTCAGTTGATAATGAGAATACTGCAATCTTTTTTTATTCTATAGTATTGATTTTTTATCATTATACACATAAACGAGGAGCCGTATGAGGTGAAAATCTCATGTACGGTTCTGGAACGGAGATTCTTTGAACTGAATGACGACCGTAACGGATGTCGGCTCAATCGGAAGGAAATTATGCGGAAGCTTTACAGAATTATTATGAGGCTATGCGACTGGAAATTGATCCCTATGATCGAAGTTATATACTTTATAACATAGGCCTTATCCACACAAGTAACGGAGAACATACGAAAGCTTTGGAATATTATTTTCGGGCACTCGAACGAAACCCCTTCTTACCTCAAGCTTTTAATAATATGGCCGTGATCTGTCATTACGTGCGACTATCTCCACTATAGAAAAAAGAAAAGAACGAGCAAATCTGCTAAGAAATACTAAAAAAAATAGGCTTTCTACATATATATATCGTCCAAAACAACGATTTTTATCAGCTGTAGCAAAAAAGACTTCATAGAAGTCGAAATATGAAGAAATAGATATGCCTAGATACTTTTTTTCTATGGATAAAAGATCTAATTGATAGAGGAAGCACCGTAAAGATCCATTAGCGAGGCTTTGGGCCGATACAATAAGAACTGCTTACTTAATATCATGATATAAAAGTTAGGAATCCACTTATGTAATAAAGTCGATCCCCTAGGGTTTTGAGCAGCGGTGTAGTATCAAATCCCCAAGATAGTAAGTCTTTTCTTCATAAGAAAGAAAAAACTTTCTCAAAGATTCTATAG